GCATTTGACTACGTACCACTAAAGGGTTTAATCGCAAACTTGACAGATAACCCAGAAACTCTAAATTATCTTTAGATAATTGATTTATATTGACCTTTTGCGATTGAAACCATACGGAAAAATAACATTGCCATAAATTAACAAAATAATATTTCCATTTATTCATCAGAAGCGGCGTATCCTTTGTTGTCAGAATGCATCTTCCGCGATATCTAACATAATGTATGAAAGGATCCTTGAGCAACCCTAGGATCGCCGGAAAATTATTAACAAAAACTTTTAAAAAATGTTGTATTTTTCCATAGAATAAAATTCGCTCAAAAAGGACTTCATAAGATGTCGATCGTAAATGCGAAGACCGTTTGCGTATAAAAAAAAAGATGGATTCGTATTCACATACATGAGAATTATATAAGAACAAGAAAAATCTTGGATTCAAAATTGATTTTTTTTTAATATAAAAATTCTTCCAATTGCAATACTCGTATAGACAGAACCGAAAAAAATGCAAATAAGAGGCATCTTTTACCCGGTAACGTAGGGTTTGAACCAAGATTTCTAGATGGATGGGGTAAGGTATTAGTACATCTAAAACATAATTAAAATGTGCTAATTTGTCTTCTAAAAAGGGAAATATTGAATGAATTGATTGTAAATTATAAGATTTTTTTAATTGTTTTCCGTGGAAAGAGGATCCTAATCTTAGGGAAAATGGAATTTCTACAATCACTGCAAATAAAACGGATATCATTTGATAATAGAAAAGACTGGTATGCCCCAAAAAGGGATTTTTGTTCAAATCCTTAGTGGGAATAATCAAACGATTCTGTTCATACATTCGAAAAATTAAGCGTTTCACAATGAGTGAACTATATTTTTTGTCATAATCCGTATTTTCCAAGAAAATAGAGCGATTTCTATTTAATCTATTTAAACCATGATCATAAGCAAGTACATAAATATACTCCCGAAAAAAAAGTGGATATAGAAAACTCTGTTGCCGAGCCCCATCAAACTCTAAATATCCTTGAAATTTCTCCATTTGGATTGAAATTCGATTTGAACTAAAGGTAAAGTCTTTATTTTCTTGAGTTCTGAAATGACACATAGTGCGATACAGTCAAAATAAGGTATTAGACTACGAAAGCAATAGATACCTCATAAACAGGTAGACTGCTAACCGGATTATCTATCTTTAATAGGTTTCTGTTCGTTATATTATAGAATAACAAAACAAGATGATTAGAAATCCTTTATTTTTTTAACCTAATCGCTCTTTTGATTTTGGAAATATATATATATATATTTTTTATCAATATACTGCTTCTTTTACACACTTCAACCTAACCCAAATGGACTAGGTAAAAAAATAATTAGGACTCATGAAAAAATTGACAATAACACGCAAGAAAAAAATGCCTTCCCATACCCGTATTAGGCACTAATCTATTTTTAACATTTAATTAGATCGGGTAATTTTTCAAATTACGAATGGAAGCTCGTTTCTTTTTTTTTCCTGGAATCAGGAAAACTGGTTTTTTTATCCATCCATTTAGATTTATTCACTTGACCCAAATTGGAATTCCTTTTTTTTTGCGACATCGAAAACACAGGTTGTACCGATCAGGAAAGCAAAAAAAAAACTGTTATCTGAATTCTCCCTTGATACGACATGCTATTTTTTCCATTCATTCCTTTCAGGATCAGTCGTGGTCTTACAAACTCTACCGCAGATCTGGACGAATCCTTTTCTTCATACAAATGTGTAAAAAATGCTAGTCGCACTTAAAAGCCGAGTACTCTACCGTTGAGTTAGCAACCCCAAAAAACAAAAAAAGAACGTACTGCAAATATGTAGATACAACCAGAATAAAGAAAAAAAAATCCAGTCGTGTGTGCGTCAGGGATAAATAGATCCATTTATCTATGAGAGAATTATATTTGGTCCATACACTGTTGTCAATATGATTGTGAATTTTTCATATAGTGACAAGAATAGAAAAAATAAATAAAAAAGCTTAACCCCTTGGTTTGTTAGTTCATAGAATGAATGAAAACTAAGCCAGTTAGGGTAATCTCAAATCTTTTTAGACTTTTTTAGACCCATTTTTTATGATGAATAAATTATTCATATAATAATATATATATTAGTTTTATTCAGAATTAATATATTTTTTTATATACAGTATTATTTTCTATAGAGTAAAATTTTGTATTTATAAAAAAATTAGAATTTATATAATATATAGATCCAAAATTTTTTTCATAAATTTGTTTATTATTATAAAACATAGGAGTTGTTAGCAGGGTATTTTTTAGTATTCGTACCTTAGGAGGAATACTAATAATAAATAGAAATTCTAATAAATCAAAATAAATATGATGGAAGTGAAAGAGGAGGAAAGAGAAGATTAGATAAAATTTGATATCAAGCTATATACGAATCTTTCACATCCTCTTTTTTATAGTTCATTAATTCAATTTCGTTTTATTAAGACTTAATTCCGTAAAAATCCCTGCCTTCTTTAAAATATCATGAACTGTTCTTGTTGGTTGAGCGCCTTTTTTAAGAAAATCAAGAATAGCAGGAAGATTTAAATAAGTTTGATTAGTTATCGGATCATAAAAACCCACCTTGCTAAGATCTCTTCCTTCTCTTCGGGATCGAACATCAATTGCAACTATTCGATAAACGGCTCATTGGGATAGATGTATATGAATAATACCCCCCCTAGAAACGTATAAGAGGTTTTGGCCTCGTACGGCTCGAGAAAAAAATTCAATGAGTAGAAGTTAACTTTCACTCTCTGTATAAAATTCAAATAGTAAATTCAAATATTAAATAGATTAATAAAAACATTAAATCAATTAGCCAGTATTGAAACCCTAACTATTTTTTTCATAAAAAGCATTCGTAGCATTCGTACTCTCGTAACTCAAGTTAAAAAACTCTCAAATACCTCACCGGAGAATCCTTAAGTACTTTTTTTATTGAGTAGTCTCTAGCCCTTTTTTTGTTTGTCTCATTTTTTATAATCAATTTTGATTCTGATCTAGTTGTTCAAACAATTGAAAACTGGATTTCCTTGTTTCAGGATTCTTTATCCTTACTTTGAATCTTTAGGTTTAGACATGACTTCGGTGATCTTGAATCGTTTTATTAAAAAAGGGCAGCAACAAGCCCCTTATTTTGTTTATTCTTTTCTATACAAAGAATCATACAAACGCTTGATTCACGCATGATAGACCTTTGATTCAAAGAATTTTACAATTTTAAGAAAATTTCATTTTCCATTGTAAAATTGCTTGAAAGGACTTTTTTTTCAATATAAAAAGACTTACGAAGTTGTTCCAACTTATTGATTCGCACTAACCCTAGATCCTTACTCCTGCGAAAGGAATAAAAACTTTCTATTCTCCTCGAGCTCCATCCTGTACTCTTTTTTATATTCCAAAAAAGTGTAGGACTCTAGTAAAATAAGTAAAATAGAACACAAAATGTCGAGCCAAGAGCACCTTTATTCCTATATAAAAAGTGGCGGATGAAAAAATCCACAGCAGATCATGTCCTTCAATTCAAGTCGCACGTTGCTTTCTACCACATCGTTTTAAACGAAGTTTTACCATAACATTCCTCTAGTTTGTGTAATTGATTCGATTATGGAATCATGAATAGTCATAGTTCAGTCATCAGTATATCGTAATCTATACTTTTTCTTTCTCTATGAATAGAATAGTGAATTTACGCGGGTTCAGTCAGACTTCAAATGAATCCCATATTAGTTTGATATAAATCTCTATTTATATATATATAAATAGAGATTTATTTTTATTAAAACTCTTAGAATCTATGGTTTTACCTTACTTACCCGCATCACACACAAATTAAAAAAGCAAATAGATTTTTTTGAATTCGGTTGAAATGATGAAAAATAAGTTTATTCTTCTTTTCATTTCAATATTTTATTCTTAAAAACTATTGGATTTTTAAATTAAACAGAAAGAGAAAGATGGTGTACAAAGGCAATAGAAGATTGATTACGTAATGACTGTACTCTGGGACGGAAGGATTCGAACCTCCGAATAGCGGGACCAAAACCCGTTGCCTTACCGCTTGGCTACGCCCCATTTCGATTTTTATTCAAGACTACTAAAAGATTAATATTCCTATTGGTTGTTCGTCAATTCAAAATGAAATATAGATTACATTAGTGCTAGAGTTTTAACACGTGTAGATAGCAAATCAAACTTACTTTATTGATCATTACATAGAATTCAATTAAGATATTGTATGAAAATATTATTTCTTTCATTCTCATAAGAGAATGAAAGAATTTTTGATTGAGTAAGTTCAACAAAGTCTTTTTAGACTATCTTTCTTTATTTTTTTCCTTATATAAAAAATATATTAATAACTCAATCAAAATTAAATTATCCACAAGAACACCCATTTTTGTTATGCTTAATATATTTAATTTGATCTGTATTTGTTTGAATTCTGCCCTTTTTTCAAGCACTTTTTTAGTCGCCAAATTGCCGGAGGCCTACGCCTTTTTGAATCCAATCGTAGATGTTATGCCCGTAATACCTCTTTTCTTTCTTCTCTTAGCCTTTGTTTGGCAAGCCGCTGTAAGTTTTCGATGAAATTATTAATACTGTCTTAAACTTAAAAAAATTCACGGTTTTTATTCTTCCAACAATTCAAAAGATCAAAAAAATCTTGACGTATGAACGAACTCTCAATTCAAACATTGAATTTTTTTGGTAGCCATACTAAATCTGGATCATTTCTATTTCCTAAATTTTATCCTCTTTTCCCTAAATGAAAGAACCTAATTAGATTTGAGTTCACCAAAAAAATATCTAGATGTTGGTATGCAAATCTGTTTGAAGATAAAAGATTCGACTATGTATCTTAATTACAAATGACTTTCTGAAACCCTTTTTTTATTGGTATCAAAATTAGATATTTGGTATAAAAATAGAGAATCTATTCTCTTTTTTTTTTTTAGTAAGATCTTGGAGATTGTGTAATGCTTACTCTCAAACTTTTGGTATACACTGTAGTTATATTCTTTGTTTCTCTCTTCATATTTGGATTCCTATCTAATGATCCAGGACGTAATCCGGGACGTGAAGAATAAAAAAGAAAGGTTTTTTATTGCTTTATTTAATTAGTGGAAATAGCGAATTTTATTAGGATTTTATCTATTACACACCATCAAAAGGAGAAAGGGAAAGAGAGGGATTCGAACCCTCGGTACGATTAACTCGTACAATGGATTAGCAATCCAACGCTTTAGTCCACTCAGCCATCTTTCCTAATTGAAAAGGGATACTTATTAGGTTCCATTAAACAAAAAAGGGCTTGAAACTCCACTTTATTCTTAAAAAGCTTTCTTTTTTTTGTATAGATTATTCTTTATATTATATATATTTTTTTCATTTTCTATATTTTATTATATATATATAAAATTTCTTTTTTATTATATAAATATAGTTATCCTCTATTTATATATAATATATATATATTACTATTATATAACTGTTTTTATAGAACTTTCTCAGTAATTCTAGTTACATTCAAAATTTAGATAAAGATTAGATAAAGAAAAGGCGCGAAAGATAAATAGAAATAAATAAAACCACAATACTAGAAATAGAGAATCCTTTTTTTATTTTTTCTCGTCAAAACACAAGTAAAAGATCTTTTTTATTTTAATAGCCTGGCCTGGTCAGTCCCCAGCCGGGCCTTTTTTTGTTAAAGTTAAAAAGACTCATCCGATGGATTTTTAGACAAAAAAGATTTTAAATTGAAAAAAAAAAGTGGAATGGAATCCGCTTTTACTAATTTTATTAAGTCAACGCTAGAATTTTCTTATTTTTTTCAGATTTTTTTATTACACCCCCGATTACTTTGTTCGACAAAAGGTTAATTTATATACAATAATTGCATTGTAGCGGGTATAGTTTAGTGGTAAAAGTGTGATTCGTTCCTTTAATCCCTTTAATAGTTAAAGGGTCTCTCGGTTTAATTAATCTTCCGATCAAAAATTTTATTTCTGAAAAGGATTTAGTCCTTTCCCTTTCAATGAAAGATTCAAGGAAGATTATAGATTCTCGTAATTTGTATCCAAAGACTCTAATCAATTGTAAATTTGGATTATGAAATTCCGAAACATAATTTTTGAATTGGATGACTATTTACAATTCAATAAGTATAACAAGAGGATCCATGGATAAAGCTAGAAAAGTTTCTTTCTAATCGTAACTAAATCTTCAGTTCTATTCATTGTTTGGTATAGAAAAAATTGAAGCAAAATAGCTATTAAACGAGAACTTTGGTTTACTAAAGACATCGACATATTATATTGTTTTAGCTCGGTAGAAACCAAATACTTTTCCTAAGGATTCCGTTAATATAGAAATAAAGAACGAAGTAACTAGAAAGATTGTTCGAGTTCGCCTGATCTATCTTCTAGAAGGATCATCTAGAAAGCAAAATTTTCTGTGAAAGTACCCAGACGGAAAAAAAAGCTAACATAGATGTTATGGGTCGAATTTTGATTTCGTTCCCGTCTTTTTTTATTTGGGAATTTCTCCATCCATCATAAAGGAGCCGAATGAAACCAAAGTTTCATGTTCGGTTTTGAATTAGAGACGTTAAAAATATAAAAATGATCGATCGACGTCGACTAAAACCCTTAGCCTTCCAAGCTAACGATGCGGGTTCGATTCCCGCTACCCGCTCTAAATTCACAATTGCCCTTTTTTTATTAGAGACAATTTTCATTTTCTCTATTAGAATTGTCTAATAGCAATTGTGTATTGAAGTTAATTCAATACACAATTGCTAAAAAGATTGCGCACATTCTTTTTTTAACAATTGGTTTAACAATTGGAAAGTAAAAAAAAAAGGAAAAGCGTCCATTGTCTAATGGATAGGACATAGGTCTTCTAAACCTTTGGTATAGGTTCAAATCCTATTGGACGCAATATCAATATATCTATATTGATATTTATCTATTATTTCCATTTCTATATAATATATTTATATTCTATTTCGAAAAAAGATAAGAAAGAAATAGAATAAGAAAGAAATTCTGAAGGCTTTAAGATTTCATATTAAACAGATATTTGTTATATACTTCTTTCTATTATATACTTATAGACTTCTATATTATAGAATTATAGAATTTCTTAAAATTTTTTTTATTAAAGAGTAAAATTGACTAAAGAATCAAAAATAAGAACGTTTCTTTTTTTATAATTTCTCCTGAAGTAGAAAACGTTCCAGTTGCTCTTGAATACCTTCTTTCAAAAAGCTTTCTGCTTCAGCGGTTAATGTCTTGGTAGAGGCTATGATTTCTTGAAACTGAGGTTTATTCGTTTTTAAGTAAGTGCGTAACTGAACGAGAAATTTTCTTACTTGTCCAATTTCTAATCCATCCAGATAACCATTTGTTCCGGTATAAATGGTCATTATCTGTTCTTCCACTG